ATACGGGTATGGGCTAAGTAAATCAATGGGCAGCCTTGGTTCTATTGAAAATACCAGTGTAAGTGAAGACCCGATTAGAAATGATATAGATAAAAACACTCTTAGTGGGAGCGATAGTGACAATTCTAGTTACAGTAATGTTGATCATTTAGTCGGCGTTAGAGACATTCATAATTTCGTACCTGATGATACTTTTTTAGTTAGGGATAATAATAGGGACAGTTATTTCATATGTTTTGATATTGAAAATCAAATTTTTGAGATTGACAATGCTCATTCTTTTCTAAGTGAACTAGAAAGCTCTTTTTCTAATTCTCGGAATTTTTGTTATCTAAATAGTGTATCTAATAGTGATGATCCCCACTATGATCCTTACATATATGATACTAAATATAGTTGGAATAAACACATTACTAGCTGTATTGACAGCTATTTTCGTTCTCAAATTTGTATTGATAGTTACATTTTAAGTGGTATTGTCAATTACAATGACAATTACATTTCTAGTTACATTTTTGATGAAAGCAGAAATAGTAGTGAAACCCAGAGTTCAAGTATAAAAACGAGTCCGGCTGGTAGTGAGTTAACTATAACAGAAACGGAAAATTCTAATGATCTAGATTTTACTCAAAAATATAGGCATTTATGGGTTCAATGCGAAAATTGTTATGGATTAAATTATAAGAAATTTTTGAAATCAAAAATGAATATTTGCGAACACTGTGGACATCATTTGAAAATGAGTAGTTCAGATAGAATAGAACTTTTGATTGATCCAGGTACTTGGGTTCCTATGGATGAAGATATGGTCTCTGTGGATACCATTGAATTTCCGTTGGAAGAGGAATCTTACAAAGATCGTATTGATTCTTATCAAAGAAAAACAGGATTAACTGAGGCTGTTCAAACAGGCACAGGTCAACTAAACGGTATTCCCATAGCAATTGGGGTTATGGATTTTCAGTTTATGGGGGGTAGTATGGGCTCCGTAGTTGGCGAGAAGATCACTCGTTTGATCGAATATGCTACCAATCGGTTTTTGCCTCTTATTCTAGTGTGTGCTTCCGGAGGAGCACGCATGCAAGAAGGAAGTTTGAGCTTGATGCAAATGGCTAAAATAGCTTCCGCTTTATATGATTATCAATCAAAGAAAAAGTTATTCTATGTATCAATCCTTACATCTCCTACTACTGGTGGGGTGACAGCCAGTTTTGGTATGTTGGGCGATATCATTATTGCCGAACCCAATGCCTACATTGCATTTGCGGGTAAAAGAGTAATTGAACAAACATTGAATACGACAGTACCTGAGGGCTCACAAACGGCTGAATATTTATTCCATAAGGGCCAATTCGACCTAATCGTACCACGTAATCTTTTAAAAGACGTTCTGAGTGAGTTATTTCAGCTCCACGCTTTCTTTTCTCTGAATCAAAATTCAATCAAGTGGATCCTTAATAAAAAAAAAATATATTAATTAATCAAAATATAAATTATTATTTTTTTTTTATAAAACGAGTAGTTATTTAGTTTATAGAAATCAAAGCCAAAATCCATTCTACGGATTTTGGCTTGGTAGCATTTGATAACATAAGATTTAATTGTAAAAATAATTATGCGGATCATTTTTTTTTACCGACATTCCCGATTACTAATCAGTAAAAACCTCTATCAAAAAAAAAGAATGCATTCCTTCTTCCGCTAAATTAAAATTAGGCAAGGAGAATAAAGCGAATTTCACGTTCTCTTCTTATGTTATGTGTATATAATTCAAATATAGAAAATTTAAAAGTGAAAAGTACAGAATCTTGCATCTTTCGATATTTTTTTAGAATCCCCAGTTTTACTAAGACTCCCTATTCCCGGATCGGATTGTAACAAATTTTTCAGGAAGTTGTAAGAAACTCTTTCTTTATTTTATTCCATTTTATGAAATTCAAATTATAAGACAAAAACAAGATAATAAAAAAGGCGATTATCATATATATATATTTCATGTAGAAAGATGAAAAATTATATTTATTTAGTTCGACATTCCTTGCACTTATTTTATTATATTTATATATTTTTTATTATATCACATATACTCACTTAGATATGCTTAGTATAATTCTATATGAATTATAAATAATGATTATAAGATACCTTTATAACAATATAAATAACAATATAACAATAACAGGTAAAAATAGTAAATCCAGGTATCCATTTTATGACAAATTTACCCTCTTTTTTTGTGCCTTTCGTGGGCCTAATATTGCCGGCAATTGCGATGGCTTCTTTATCTCTTCATATTCAAAAAAACAAGATTTTTTAGATATCGATATGATGGGGCTAAATCTCATCTATTTTGTTTTTTTTTTTCAAGATTTAGACTTAGACCATAACACAGATATCTATTTCTTAGAATAAAATATGTGATGTGGTTTCCCCCGAACATAAAGAAATATTGTTATTCGTGTGTAAACATGATATATGAGTAAATAAATTATAGCTATTTGCAACGAAATCAAATCGGGATCGGGGCGAATGCCTTAAATGTAAAGTGAATATATCTATATGTATGTGGATATCTATAGGAAATCATACGAAATGGATATTATTATTTTATATCTAACCAATTCGATGAATTACTCCTAAAATAAAAGTTCACATCAGAATAGTGCTAGTTGATGAGAGTTATTTCGGAAACACACAAAAAGTCAAATTAATTTGGGTTATTCTCTCAATTTCAATAAAATGCAACTAGATCTAGTATGAATTGGCGATCAGAACATATATGGATAGAACTTATAGCAGGGTCTCGAAAAACAAGTAATTTCTGCTGGGCCTTTATCCTTTTTTTAGGTTCATTAGGGTTTTTATTAGTTGGAATTTCCAGTTATCTTGGTAGAAATTTGATATCTTTATTTCCGCCTACGCAAATCATTTTTTTTCCACAGGGGATCGTGATGTCTTTCTACGGAATTGCGGGTCTCTTTATTAGCTCTTATTTGTGGTGCACAATTTCGTGGAATGTAGGTAGTGGTTATGATCAGTTCGATAGAAAAGAAGGAATAGTGTGTATTTTTCGTTGGGGATTTCCTGGAAAAAATCGTCGCATCTTCCTCCAATTCTTTATGAAAGACGTCCAGTCCATCAGAATAGAAGTGAAAGAGGGTATTTATGCTCGTCGTGTCCTTTATATGGAAATCAGAGGCCATGGCGCTATTCCTTTGACTCGTACTGATGAGAATTTGACTCCACGAGAACTTGAGCAAAAAGCTGCTGAATTGGCTTATTTCTTGCGTGTACCAATTGAAGTATTTTAAAAAATGAATTGAAACTGAAATGAAAAGAATGAATGCTTTTTTTTATTTTCAATAGAGAGATTATATCTTGTAGATTCTCTTTTTTTTTGTTTTGTCAATCAATTTTTCTTTTTATCCCTTTTTGTACTTCTTAATTACCAAACGATTGGGATGCTTATAACGATAGCTTTTTTGTCTTGTTTTGGTAGTCATTTTTTTTATCAGAATCACAATATTCTTCAGAAAATTCTCTCAATTATTCCCGGACTATGCGTCGTTTTTTTTTTTTTTCAAAAAATTGGATATTTTGATAGAAAGGGAGTTCTTTCGTTTCAAAATCTGAATAATATTTGTTACTTGAAGGGGCTCTTTCATGCATTTCTTTATTGAAAGGGGTCACTCTCTTCGAATTTTAGCAAGTGATAGATTTGGAAACAATCTCTTTATTCGAAGTGGATTCTTTTTTATTCCATTTCTGTATTATTTATAAATTCAAGTACTAACCGCTGAATCATACACAAAAAAAGCGGGGAATAGATTCGTGGGCTCGATAACTTGTAATAGAACTGATCCTTGATAGGAATATTAGTTAGTATCGTATAGCGTCAACGAATGGGGTGAGTTCATTAAAAATTCAAAGACGAAAAAATGGCAAAAAAGAGAGCATTCATTCCCCTTCTATATCTTGCATCTATAGTATTTTTGCCCTGGTGGATCTCTCTCTCATTTACTAAAAGTCTGGAATCTTGGGTTACTAATTGGTGGGATACTAGGCAATCCGAAATTTTTTTGAATGATATTCAAGAAAAGAGTATTCTAAAAAAATTCATAGAATTAGAGGAACTCTTACTCTTGGACGAAATGATAAAGGAATACCCGGGAACACATCTAGAAAAGCTTCGTATCGGAATCTACAACGAAACGATCCAATTGATCAAGATGCACAATGAAGATTGTATCCATACGATTTTGCACTTCTCGACAAATATGATCTGTTTCGTTATTCTAAGTGGTTATTCTATGCTAGGTAATGAAGAACTTGTTATTCTTAACTATTGGGTTCAAGAATTTCTATATAACTTAAGCGACACAATCAAAGCCTTTTCCATTCTTTTAGTAACTGATTTATGTATAGGATTCCATTCGCCCCACGGTTGGGAACTAATGATTGGATCTGTCTACAAAGATTTTGGATTTGCTCATAATGATCAAATTATATCCGGTCTTGTTTCTACCTTTCCGGTCATTCTAGATACAATTTTAAAATATTTGATTTTCCGTTATTTAAATCGTGTATCTCCCTCACTTGTAGTGATTTATCATTCAATGAATGACTGAAAAATGATTCACTGATCCAATTAGAATGGTTGGTTGTTACTTTGTACATAAGCAAAACATTCAAAACTGTACTTATTCTTTTTACTCATACAAGGGATTCGATTCCTCCTATATTCTATTCCATTACAATAAAATTCTTTTAGTACATAGCAGAATCATAGATAGGGAACTATACTAGACTAAGAACCTACCTAATTTTATTGTATAAATTTTCGATACCAATGATTGGACCATGCAAACTATAAATACCCTTTTTTCTTGGATAAAGGAAGAGATTACTCGATCCATTTCCGTATCGCTCATGATATATATAATAACTGGGGCACCCATTTCAAATGCCTATCCCATTTTTGCACAGCAGGGTTATGAAAA